TACACAATGGCACCTTTTTGCAACACTATATATACCAACACACATCAGAACTCGTTGAAGACGCTGGTCGAGACTTCCATTTGGTTTTGGGGTTTAACAAGAATAGTAACAGGACTTTTCGGGCGTAAGGGGGAGGGGGGGGCGTAAAAAATTTTTTTACAAAGGATGAAAGGGGGGCTCTCGAGAGATATATGTGTGAAGCAAGTAGTAGTACTGTTATGCACCTGATATCAATTATGGGGTTATATCTTCCAATAGTGGTCTAATCATTTCACATACGACATATAAAGCAAGAAGAATAGGACCACCTTGTAAGTTAACATTAGGAGGGAGTCGCCAGATGCAAGATGAAAGAGACCCGAAAAAAAAAATACCCCATGGCCTTTAGAGTGAGCGCTCGGCATGGGGGGTAAAGAAGCTCTAGCACCCCACCATTAACCTATGTCAGGACAATTCAAGTAGGGAGGGACTACCGGTTTATGGGCCCTGAAATAGGAACCAGATGCCAGGAATAGTGCATTCTGTGAAACCCCCACAATAGTTGTCCTTGATTCTATCATGCATTATATGCAATTATTTATCTCATTGGTCGGTTCTTATTACATCTTTTCTATTAAGTTCAATCATTGATGAATAACGCATGGAAAATGCTTAACTCCAGTTATGGGGGTTAATCTGTTTATCAGGTTATATTAGAATTATTCTGAATCTTAATGGAATGCTTTGGGTATACCTTATTAATTATCTCACTTGTTTGTTTTATTTATTAGTTGGGTGATTATTAATGTTATGTGTTAAACCATAAATATGTATAATCATGCATAATATGTACCTAATACATATATATATGTATAATTATACATAATATGTACTAGTACATATATGTATGTATAATTATGCATATTATGTATTAGTACCATACTGGTGTACTCGTTAAGGACTCTAATCTAAGAGTACTATAACAGTGGGGCGTGCTATGTGGGCGCGCCCGGCAGAGAATAGTTTAACTTAGAATTCTAGCTTTGGGAGTTAGAGGTGGAAGTTAGAATCTTTCTTCTCTGGGCCTCAGGGAGGATTTTAACCTCCGATCTCCGGTTTACAAGACCGGCGCTTTAAAGCTAAGCTACTGGGGCAGTTTCATTCTAGGGCTTTATTTTCTGCCCATCCTGCTAGCGGGGCGAGGAACAGGAAGAGTGAGAAGTAAAGCACTGAGGCTACTTGACCAATGATCACGAATGGGTGTTCAACAGGCATGCCCCCAATTCATGTTAAAATAAGGACGTCTGCGATTAGCGTTCAGAACAGGAATTGCGTCACTGGCCGGAAAGTGAGTCCTCGTTGTTTAGAGGTGTGGAGGATTGGGACGAGCATAAGGACAAGGATAGAGAATAGAAGGGCTAATACACCTCCAAGCTTGTTAGGAATAGATCGAAGGATGGCGTAGGCAAACAGGAAGTACCACTCTGGCTTAATGTGAGGCGGAGTGACCAGGGGATTAGCTGGGGTAAAATTGTCTGGATCTCCCAGGAGATTAGGTGAGAACAGGGCCAGGGATGTTAGGGCGAGCAGCATCACCGCGAACCCAAGTAGGTCTTTATAAGAGAAGTATGGGTGGAAGGAGATTTTGTCGGCATCTGAGTTTAGGCCTGCAGGGTTATTCGACCCTGTTTCGTGCAGGAAGAGGAGGTGAAGGATAGTAGCACCCGCAATCACGAAGGGGAATAGGAAGTGGAAGGCGAAGAATCGTGTAAGGGTTGCATTATCTACCGAGAAGCCCCCTCAGATTCATTGAACTAGAATTTCCCCGACATATGGAACGGCAGAGAGTAGATTGGTAATGACTGTAGCACCCCAAAATGATATTTGTCCTCATGGCAGGACGTAGCCCACAAAGGCAGTCATCATGGTAAGGAGAAGTAGCACTACCCCGACGTTTCATGTTTCTTTGTAGAGATATGATCCGTAGTAAAGGCCTCGGCCAATGTGTGCGTAAATGCAGATAAAGAAGAAAGATGCTCCGTTTGCGTGCATATTACGGATTAGCCAACCGTAGTTGACATCACGGCAAATGTGGGCGACGGAGGAGAAGGCGGTTGCGATATCCGAGGTGTAGTGCATAGCTAGGAACAGTCCGGTTAGGATCTGCGAGGCTAAACACAGGCCTAGTAGCGATCCAAAGTTTCATCATACTGAAATGTTGGAGGGAGCTGGGAGATCGACTACTGCGTCGTTGGCGATTTTTAGGAGTGGGTGGGTTTTTCGTAGGCTTGCCATTAGGTGGTTTCTATAGTTGAATAACAACGGTGGTTTTTCAAGTCATTAGTCTCGGTTAAAATCCGGGTAGAAATTATGGCATATTTCATCAGTTTTCTACTTTTCGGGTTTATCTTAGGGATGGTGGGTGTCGCCTCGAATCCTGCCCCATACTTTGCAGCCCTTGGGCTGGTACTGTCTTCTGGGGTGGGGTGTGCGATCTTAGCGATGTTTGGGTCGCCTTTCCTAGCCTTGGCTTTGTTTTTAATCTATTTAGGGGGAATGTTAGTGGTGTTTGGGTACTCGGCAGCTTTGGCTGCTGATGCTCATCCTGAGAGCTGAGGGGATGCTTCAGTGTTCGAGCACGCTATGTTTTACATCGTGGGGGTAGTGGTGGCGTCAATGTATTTCGGGCCCGCAGCTTACGGGTTTAGTACCGGGGTGCTAAGCACGGTGAAGGAGTTTTTAGTGGTCCGAGGGGACATTGGTGGGGTCGCCATGCTGTACGCTTTTGGGGGTGCCATGATGCTTATTTGCGCTTGGGTGTTGCTGCTAACACTGTTTGTGGTGTTAGAGCTCACCCGGGGGCTATCGCGGGGGGCTCTACGAGCTGTCTAAGTGGAGGCTAACAGGGTGGCTAGGCCGGAAGTAATCAGGAAAATCATTAAGTATGTTTTGATAATGCCTCGTTGAGCGTCGCTTGTGGCGGTGGACATCTTCAGTTGGGTTGAGGCTAGGCCTTTTGGTCCTGCAGCCTCGAATCATGTCTGGTCTACCATCTGGTTGGCCATGGTCTGTCCGAGGACTAGGTTGAGTTTAGGGGCTAGACGATGTACGACTGCTGGGAAATAGCCCAGCATGTTCGAGAAGTTGTGTAGTTTAATGATAGGAGTGGGCTTAAATTGCTTGGCGGTCAAGGAGGCCAGTTCCATAGCTGTTAGAAGGCCAATGATTGTCACGGCCAGGGCTGCGAGCTTTAGCAGCGGGGGTATGGTCATGATTGGGGTTTTTGTGGGAAGAACATTGGAGGTGAGAATAAGGCCGGCAACAATGCTCCCTCAAGCTAATCGCTTGATGGGGTTAATAACTGCTGGGTCGTTTTCATTGATGGGTGACAACGGAAGGAATCGAGGCGTTCCCATGGTAACGAAAAACACCACTCGGAAGCTATAGACCGCTGTAAAAGAGGTTGCGATTAGCGTAAGAACTAGGGCCCAGGCGTTAAGGTAAGAAGTGTTCAGAGCTTCGATGATGGCATCCTTTGAGAAAAAGCCCGCGAGGAACGGTGTTCCGGTGAGAGCTAGGCTGCCAATAGTTAGACAAGTAGAGGTGAACGGAGCTAGGTTGTGCATTCCCCCTATCTTTCGGATATCTTGCTCGTCGTTTAGGCTGTGAATAATGGAGCCTGAGCATAGGAACAGTATTGCTTTGAAGAAGGCGTGGGTGCAGATATGGAAGAAGGCAAGTTGGGGTTGGTCCAGGCCAATCGTGACCATCATAAGCCCTAGTTGGCTCGAGGTAGAGAAGGCTACAATTTTCTTGATGTCATTTTGGGTGAGGGCGCATGTGGCAGTAAACAGTGTGGTTAGGGCACCTAGACAAAGACAAATAGTTAACGCAGTCTGGTTGGAGTGGGTCAGAGGATGAAGGCGGATGAGAAGAAAGATGCCCGCTACGACCATAGTGCTTGAATGCAGTAGGGCAGAGACCGGTGTAGGGCCTTCCATTGCGGAAGGCAGCCATGGGTGGAGTCCGAATTGGGCTGATTTTCCGGTAGCGGCGACGATCAGTCCTAGAAGGGGTAGAGTCATATCTGTGTTGTGAGATAGGGAGAAAATTTGCTGTATTTCCCAAGAATTCAGGTTCATGGCGAACCAGGCTATGGTTATGATTAGTCCAATATCTCCTACCCGATTGTAGATGACGGCCTGGAGTGCTGCAGTGTTGGCATCAGCTCGGCCATATCATCAGCCAATTAGAAGGAAGGACATGATGCCGACTCCTTCCCACCCAATGAACAGCTGGAACATGTTGTTCGCGGTCACTAGGATGATCATGGCAATAAGGAACATTAGTAGATATTTGAAAAAGCGGTTCATGTAGGGGTCTGCGTGCATGTATCATGAGGCAAACTCAAGAATGGACCATGTCACGTACAGGGCGATGGGCACGAAAATGATGGAGTAGGCGTCGAATTTAAGGCTGATATTGATGTTAAAGGTGGAGGTGTTTATTCAGTGCCACGTTGTGACAATGGTCTCCACACCCTGGTCCAGGAAGATAAACAAGGGTAAAAGGCTAACCAAAAATGCTGCGCTGACGGCAGTCTTTACATGGGTGACAGCTCAGTTTGGTTCCTTGGGCGTGGGGTCGATTGTAGTCAGGATCGGGTAGGCCAGGAGAGCAAAAATAAGCGTGAGAGAGGATGTCAAGATCAAAGTGGTTTGCATAGCCTCTGCTTGGATTTGCACCAAGAGTTTTTGGTTCCTAAGACCAACGGATGACTGTTATCCTTCAAAGGCCGAGTGAGCCGCAGATTTTAACTGCGGGGGTAGAGATTAGCAGTCTCTATTGCTACAGGCCTCTCTCGGCGGATAAGGAGGTTTGAACTCCTGTCTTTGGAATCACAATCCAACATTTTTGTTAAACTATATCTGCAGTAGAATCACCCTCACATAAATTCCGGCTTGAAGACAAGGAGGATGACGGGGATCAGATGGAGGGCAATTAATAGATGCTCTCGAGTGTGATAGGGAGTGAGGCCGATGATGTGGGCTGGTACTGGCCCGCGTTGGGTCATCAGGAATATGTACAAGGAGTACCCAGCTGTGATCAGTGTGCCGAGCCCTGTCAAGATTAGGGTCCAAGGGGACCAGTTGAACATGGTCGTAATGATTATCACCTCTCCCATCAGATTAGGCAACGGAGGAAGCGCAAGATTAGCTAGGTTGGCAATGAATCATCATGTGGCTGTCAGTGGGAAGAGCATTTGTAGTCCTCGAGCTAGAACTATTGTCCGGCTGTGGGTCCGCTCGTAGGCAGTGTTTGCCAGACAGAAGAGGGCTGATGAGACTAGTCCGTGAGCGATCATCAAAATGATGGCCCCGGTGAGGCCCCAGGGGGTATGGATTAGGATTCCTCCGGCGACTAGGCCCATGTGGCTGACGGAGGAGTAGGCAATTAGTGATTTAAGGTCTGTTTGCCGTAAACAGATGGACCCGGTCATGATAATACCCCATAGGGCAAGGACAATAAAAGGGTATGCTATTTCTTTAGTGAGGGGGTCTAAAATGGAGGTCATCCGGATCATGCCGTATCCCCCGAGCTTCAGCAGGACCGCGGCTAGTACTATTGATCCTGCAATAGGTGCCTCTACGTGCGCTTTGGGCAGCCACAGGTGGACGCCGTAAAGCGGTATCTTCACCAGGAAGGCTACCAAGCAGCCTGCCCATCAGATTTTGTCTCCTCAGGACATCAGAGTCAGGGGTTGCCCAAAATTTAGGGTAATCATGGAGAGGGTGCCCGTTGAGCTTTGCAGGGTGAGTAGTGCGACCAAAAGTGGTAGGGACCCCGCGAGGGTGTAGAATAAAAAGTAAGTCCCGGCGTTCAGGCGTTCTGCTTGGTTACCTCACCGGGTGATGATAATCAGGGTGGGGACTAGAGTTGCTTCAAACATAATGTAGAACATAATAATCTCAGTCGCTCCAAATGCTAAGATAAGGAATGTTTGTAACGAGGCAAGCAGGCTGATATACATTCGTTGACGGGAGACCGGCTCCGTTCGGGTGTGGTTTTGGCTGGCTAGGATCATTAGTGGGAGAAGTCAACAAGTTAGTACTAATAGGGGGGAGGACAAGGGGTCAATCGCCATGTAGGTGTTGGGAAGAGTTCATCCCGTCTCTGCTGTTCAGATAAGCCAGGTCAGACTTAATAAGGCGATTAGTAGACTGTGTGTTACTGCAGCAGTCCATAGCCACTTCTTAGGTGTGAGCCAAGTGGTGGGGAATAGCATAAGGGTTGGGATGAGGACTTTTAGCATTGTAGTAAATTAAGGCTTTGCAGTCGGTCTGTCCCGTGGGTTCGAGCGGTGGCTACAAGCAGTGCTAGCCCTGTGCTGGCCTCGCAGGCGGAGAAGGCGAGCAGAAGCATTGGAGCCGCGGAGAAATTAGTAGCCTCCGTCTGGAGCGTTCAGAGAGAGAGGGCGACGAATAGTGATAACATCATTCCTTCTAAGCACAGTAGTGCAGATAGCAGGTGGGTGCGGTGGAATGCTAGGCCTATCAGCCCAAGGATAAATGCTGTGCTGAAACTGAAGTGTACTGGCGTCATAAGGGAACTGTGGACTTTAACCACAATTGTCTGAGCCGAAATCAGAAGTCTTAAGTTGGACTAATCCCCTATTCGGCCCATTCTAGGCCACCCTGGGTTCATTCGTAGACTAGCCCAAGTGTTAGGAGGACGAGGATGGCGGTGGCTCATGAGACGGTAACCAGCGGGTTAAGCAGTTGGTTTCCTCAGGGCAATGGGAGAAGCAGCGCAATCTCTAAGTCGAAGAGGAGGAAAAGAATTGCTACTAGGAAGAATCGAAGTGAGAAGGGCAGTCGAGCGGACCCCAGAGGGTCAAACCCGCATTCGTATGGGGAGAGCTTCTCTGCGTCAGGGTTTATCTGAGGCAACCAGAATGACACGATTACCAGAATGATCGATAGAAGAGATGCGATAGTTAGGATTGTTATGATTAGGCTCATTATCTTTCCTTGGACTTTAACCAAGATTAGATGGTTGGAAGCCACCTGTACTGTCATTTATACTAGAAAGATTATGATCCTCATCAGTAGATGGAGACGTATAGGAAGAGTCACACTACGTCGACAAAGTGTCAATATCAGGCAGCTGCCTCAAATCCGAAGTGGTGGTTGGAGGTGAAGTGGTAGAGCACTTGGCGTAGAAGGCAGACGGCCAGGAATGTTGATCCGATGATTACGTGAAGGCCGTGGAACCCGGTGGCTACGAAGAAGGTAGAGCCGTATACACCGTCCGCAATAGTGAAGGGTGCTTCGTAGTACTCTAGGGCTTGCAGGAATGTAAAGTAGAAGCCTAGTAGAATTGTTAGGGTAAGGGATTGAATCGCTTGTTTTCGTTCCCCCTCTATAAGACTGTGGTGGGCTCAGGTAACGGTTACGCCGGAAGCTAATAGAACAGCTGTATTAAGCAGAGGTACCTCGAAAGGGTCGAGGGTTGTAATTCCCGTTGGCGGTCAGCACCCCCCTAGTTCTGGGGTGGGTGCAAGGCTAGAATGGTAGAAGGCTCAGAAGAAGCCTGCAAAGAAGAAGACTTCCGATGTAATGAAAAGAATCATCCCGTACCGAAGTCCCTTTTGGACCGGAGGGGTGTGGTGTCCTTGGAAAGTACCTTCTCGTACAACGTCTCGTCATCACTGGTACATAGTTAGAAGGGTTAGGATTAGTCCTAGGGTTATAAGAGTGGTTGAATGGAAGTGGAACCAAATTGCGGTCCCGGAAGTCAGCAGCAATGCGCCGACTGCTCCGGTGAGCGGTCAGGGACTCGGGTCTACCATGTGGAATGCGTGTGCTTGGTGGGCCATTAGACGTTTTCTTGTAGGTAGAGGCTTAGAAGGAGCACGAAGACGTAGGCTTGGATCATTGCGACGGCAACTTCTAGAAGGGTGAGTAGGAACAGGACGGTTGCAGTTAAGATGGCAACAGTTGGCATCATGGGAAGCAGGACAAATGCTGCTGTAGCGATTAGCTGAATGAGAAGATGTCCGGCAGTGAGGTTGGCAGTCAGTCGGACCCCCAGAGCCAAGGGCCGAATGAACAGGCTAATTGTCTCGATGATAATGAGCACGGGGATTAGTGGGACAGGAGTTCCTTCTGGGAGCAGATGTCCAAGGGCAGCGGTCGGCTGGTTTCGCATACCAATAATTACTGTGGCGAGTCATAGCGGGACGGCAAGGCCCATATTAAGCGAGAGTTGAGTTGTTGGTGTAAATGTGTAGGGAAGGAGACCGAGCATGTTGATGGTAATTAAGAACACCATCAGGGATGTAAGTAGCACTGCTCACTTGTGACCTCCCGTGTTCAGGGGGAGAAGAAGCTGTTGAGTGAAGCGGTTGATAAATCACCCTTGCAGAGTTAGCACTCGATTGTTGAGTCAACGGGAGGTAGGGGTAGGATAAAGCGTTCAAGGAAGTGCGATTGCTAGTGCAATAAGAGGAATTCCTATGTATGTTGGGCTTGCAAATTGGTCGAAGAAGCTTAGCATCATGGTCAGTTTCAAGGTTCGGGCTTAGCCTTTTCGGCCCCCACGGTCGTGGGTTCGTTATTGAAGTTATGGGCTAGGACTTTTGGCGGAATCACTGTTAGAAAAATTAGTCAGGAGAAGACGAGGATAGCGAATCAAGGGGCGGGGTTAAGTTGAGGCATGTCACTAGAGGTGGTTGGGGGTCACCAATCTTCAGCTTAAAAGGCTGACGCTAGGCCCAGTTTAGCTTCCTAGTGAGGCGTCTTCAAGTATTAGTGAGGATCAGTTTTCGAAATGTTCTAGAGGAACGGCTTCTACTACGATAGGCATAAAGCTGTGATTTGCACCACAAATTTCAGAGCATTGTCCGTAGAATACTCCGGGACGAGAGGCAATAAAGGCAGTTTGGTTCAGTCGTCCTGGTACTGCGTCCATTTTTACCCCTAGGGCAGGGACGGCTCAGGAGTGAAGTACGTCTTCGGCTGAGACAAGGACTCGGATCGGGGATTCTATTGGAACGACCATTCGGTGGTCGGTTTCTAGAAGTCGGAACTGTCCGGGTGTTAAATCTTGAGTTGGGACCATGTACGAGTCAAATCCTAGGTCTTCGTAGTCTGTGTACTCGTAGCTTCAGTATCATTGGTGGCCCATGGCTTTGATGGTCAGGTGGGGGTCGTTAATTTCATCCATAAGGTAAAGAATCCGAAGCGAGGGAAGTGCGATCATGATTAAAATAACGGCTGGCAGGATAGTTCATACAATTTCGATTTCTTGGGAGTCCAGAATGTATTTGTCAGTCAGTTTGGTTGATACCATCGACACAATAATGTAAAGAACCAGTACGCTAATTAGAAGGACGATCATTAGGGCGTGGTCGTGGAAGTGTAAGAGTTCTTCTATTACAGGGGAGGCCGCGTCTTGCAATCCTAGTTGTGAGGGATGTGCCATTTACCTCTGGGCTAATACACGCGGGGGTTTAACCCACAATTTTGCCTCGACAAGGCAAGGTAATGGTTTTACTAGTGTCTTATAAAAGAAAGTGGCAGAGTGGCCATGCAGTTGGCTTGAAACCATCTCACGGGGGTTCGATTCCTCCCTTTCTCGTTATTTTGCTTGTACTTGTACGAAAGCCGGTTCCTCGAAAGTGTGGTATGGAGGAGGGCAGCCGTGCAGTCATTCTACGTTTGTCATGGTTAGCTCTACTGATGCAACTTCTCGTTTAGCGGCAAATGCTTCTCAAAGGATAAAGAGGAACATAATTACAGCTACAAGAGAAATTAGTGACCCAATTGAGGACACTGTGTTTCACAGAGTGTATGCGTCCGGGTAGTCAGAGTACCGTCGTGGCATTCCGGCTAGGCCAAGGAAGTGTTGTGGGAAGAAAGTTAGATTTACTCCAATGAACATCACTCCGAAGTGGATTTTCGTTCAAGTGCTGTGAAGCGTGTATCCCGAGAATAGCGGGAATCAGTGTACGAATGCGGCCATAATAGCAAATACTGCGCCCATCGATAGGACATAGTGGAAGTGTGCTACTACGTAATAGGTATCGTGTAGTACAATGTCTAGGGAAGAATTGGACAGTACGATTCCTGTTAGCCCACCGACTGTAAATAGGAAGATGAACCCAAGGGCTCAGAGGAGGGGGGTTTCCCATTTGATTGACCCTCCGTGGAGTGTGGCAAGTCAGCTGAATACTTTTACCCCGGTTGGAATAGCGATAATCATTGTTGCTGACGTGAAGTAAGCTCGTGTGTCAACGTCCATTCCGACCGTAAACATGTGGTGGGCTCAAACGATGAAGCCTAGAAGACCGATGGCCATCATTGCTCAGACCATTCCTATGTAGCCGAAAGGTTCTTTTTTCCCGGCGTAGTAGGCAACGATGTGTGAAATCATTCCGAACCCAGGAAGAATAAGGATGTATACTTCAGGGTGCCCGAAGAATCAGAATAGGTGTTGGTAAAGGATGGGGTCCCCTCCCCCTGCTGGGTCGAAGAAAGTTGTATTTAGATTTCGATCCGTAAGTAGCATGGTGATTCCGGCGGCCAGAACTGGTAGGGAAAGAAGGAGGAGAACAGCGGTTACAAGGACAGCTCAGACGAATAGAGGTGTCTGGTACTGTGAGATTGCGGGAGGTTTCATGTTAATAATTGTGGTAATGAAATTAATTGCCCCAAGAATTGATGAAATACCTGCTAGGTGGAGGGAGAAAATAGTGAGGTCTACGGATGCCCCTGCGTGGGCTAAGTTGCCCGCTAGGGGAGGGTAAACTGTTCACCCGGTTCCGGCCCCGGCTTCTACGCCTGAGGAGGCCAGGAGAAGCAGGAAGGAGGGGGGCAGAAGTCAGAAGCTCATGTTATTCATTCGTGGGAATGCCATGTCCGGTGCCCCGATCATTAGGGGGATAAGTCAGTTTCCGAATCCTCCAATTAGGATTGGCATTACTATGAAGAAAATCATTACGAAGGCATGCGCCGTAACGATAACATTGTAGATTTGATCGTCTCCAAGGAGTGCCCCAGGTTGGCTCAGCTCCGCTCGAATTAGGAGACTTAGGGCAGTTCCTACTATTCCTGCTCAAGCACCGAATACTAGATATAGGGTGCCGATATCTTTATGATTGGTTGAGAAAAATCAACGTGTAATTGCCACAGGTAGGATGGCCGAAGGTTTAGGCGGCGGATTGTAGCTCCGAGGACAGAGGTTTAACTCCTCTTCTTACCAAGAAGCTCTGTGGTGAAGTTCATGTCAGGTTGCAAACCTGAAGACGCAGGTTAACGCCTGCCGGGGCTTTCCCCGCCTTTAGGCCCCCCGACAGGCGGGGAAAGGCTAGATGGATGCTCGCTGGTTAGGGCGCTTAGCTGTTAACTAAGATTTTGTAGGATCGAGGCCTTCCCATCTAGACAAGGCTTTAGCTTAATTAAAGTGTCTGGGTTGCATTCAGAAGATGTGGGATAAAATCCTGCAAGTCTTATCAGGGGCTAGGAGATTTTCACTCCTGCTTGGAGCTTTGAAGGCTCATGGTCTAGATGCTATCCTAAGCCCCTAAGCTAGAAGAGCTAGGACGGATGGGGTGAGAGGAAGGAGGCATGTTGCCAAAACGATGGTTGTTGATAAAAGGAGGGTGGGTCGCTTGGTGGTAGTACGTCAAGGTGTGGAGGAGCTGATGGTGTAGGGAGAAAGGGTAAGGGTTATGGCATAGCTGAGACGTAGGTAGAAATATAGGCTAAGTAGTGCTGTAAGAGCCACGACTGTAGCGGTCAAGGGAAATCCTTGGTTGGAAAGCTCCTGCAGAATTAGTCATTTAGGCATGAACCCTGTTAGGGGCGGGAGTCCCCCGAGGGAAAGAAGAATTAAGCATGCAAGTGCGCTTAGAGCGGGGGCCTTGGTCCAGGCGGAAGCAAGCGTGATAGTCTTAGTTGAGTCCACTTTGTCCAGGGTGAGGAAGGCAGCTGTTGTTATAATGATATACGTAATTAGAGCAAGGAGGGTTATTTGAGGGGCCACTTGGGATACGAGGATCATCCACCCGAGGTGTGCTACTGAAGAGTATGCTAAGATTTTCCGAAGTTGGGTTTGATTGAGGCCACCTCACCCTCCAACCAGGGTTGAGCAAACAGCCAGGATTGTCAGGAGGTACGGGTGTGCGTTCTCCGCTACCTGCATAATTAGTGCGAATGGTGCGAGCTTTTGTCAGGTAGACAGGATCAGTCCGGTGTTTAGTGTAATCCCTTGGAGAACCTCTGGGAGTCAAAAGTGGGTTGGGGCCAGTCCGATCTTTAGTGCGAGGGCTGTAACCGCGATAGTGCAGGCGACCGGGTTGGACAGGTGGGTGATCTCTCATTGTCCTACAATTCATGCATTAGTTGTGCTGGCAAATAGGATCATCGCAGCAGCGGTAGCCTGGGTAAGAAAATACTTGGTTGTTGCCTCGACGGCTCGGGGGTGATGCTGGTGGGCTATAAGTGGAATAATGGCGAGGGTGTTAATCTCTAAGCCCATTCATGCCAGGAGCCAGTGGGAGCTAGCGAAAGTTAGGGTGGTCCCTAGCCCGAGGCTAAATAAAAGGATGGTGAGTACGTAGGGGTTCATTAGTAGGGGAAGGATTTTAACCAACATGTTCGGGGTATGGGCCCGAAAGCTTATTTAGCTGACCTTACTAGAAAGTGGTGTAGCGGAAGCACCCAGAGTTTTGATCTCTGGAGGATGGGTTCGAGTCCCTTTTTTCTAAGGAGCCGGGGGGAGTCTAACCCCCTTGGTTCACTCTATCAAAGTGGCCCTTGGGCGTTCAGGCACAGCTCCTGCTGTGATTAGAGTTGAGGGGGGAGCCCCGCAGTTCCCACCGGTAGGGAAATATGTCAGAGGATGAGGGCCAGGGTGAGGGGCAGGAAGTTTTTTCATACTAGGTGCATAAGCTGGTCGTATCGGAATCGAGGGTATGAGGCCCGAACCCAAAGGAACACGGCGGATAGGAATGCGGCCTTAATCATGATGCTCATAGTTGTGAGTTCAGGCAAGGACGGGAAGTGGGAGGCACCCATAAAGAGGATGGCGGAAAGGGTGTTCATGAACAGGATATTGGCGTACTCTGCGAGGAAGAATAGTGCGAAAGGGCCTCCTGCATATTCTACATTGAAGCCGGATACTAGTTCCGATTCACCCTCAGTGAGGTCAAAGGGGGCCCGGTTGGTCTCCGCTAGGGTAGAGATGAACCACATCGCCGCCAGTGGGCAGGCCGGGGCTAACAATCAGATCCCTTCCTGAGTTGTGCTAAACATGGACAGGGTAAACCCTCCTGTAAACACGATTGTGCAGAGAAGAATGAGCCCAAGGGCGACCTCATACGAAATTGTTTGAGCTACTGCCCGTAAAGCCCCGATAAGGGCGTACTTTGAATTGGAGGCCCAGCCGGAACCAAGGATGGAGTAGACGGCCAGGCTAGAAAGTGCCAAAATGAATAATATGCTTAGGCTTAAGTCTGTAACAGGGTATGGTAGGGGGAGGGGGGCCCATAGGGTAAGGGCTAAGGTGAGAGCAAGGGTCGGGGTTGCTAGGAAAAGAAAGGGGGAGGAGGTGGATGGTCGTACTGGCTCCTTAATAAAAAGTTTGACCCCATCCGCAATGGGCTGAAGAAGTCCGTAGGGTCCAACCACGTTGGGCCCCTTTCGTAGCTGCATGTAGCCTAGGACCTTCCGTTCAATTAAAGTAAGGAATGCAACTGCCAGAAGAACTGGTACGATGTAGGCTAGAGGGTTGACGATGTGGGCTATAATAATGTTGAGCATAGCTGGGGAGAGGATTTGAACCTCTGAGAGGGAAGGCTTAGGCTTCCTGCACTTACCGGGCTCTGCCACCCCAACACGCCCTTCTCTTGGGCCGGAGGTGGGCCCCCCTTTACCTGCTTTAGTTGTCTTCATCAGGTCGGGGGGAGGCGTGCTAGTAGCATGGGCCTCATCATTCCGGTCCTTTCGTACTAGGAAGGGTGGCATCACAGATAGAAACTGACCTGGATTACTCCGGTCTGAACTCAGATCACGTAGGACTTTAATCGTTGAACAAACGAACCCTTAATAGCGGCTGCACCATTAGGATGTCCTGATCCAACATCGAGGTCGTAAACCCTCTCGTCGATATGGACTCTGGGAGAGGATTGCGCTGTTATCCCTAGGGTAACTTGGTCCGTTGATCGGCAATGAGCCGGATCATTCTGGGTCAAATGTTTTGTGACTTAGAGCTGTGGCTCTTGGTTTTAGGGTTGGATCCCCAATCCTCTCGGGGGCTTTGTGTTCCCCCGTGGTCGCCCCAACCGAAGACGTTTATACCATGGTCGCGTTATTTGGTGGCCCGTCGTCGGGGTGCTCTTCGCGGTTGGTGGGCGTCTAAAGCTCCATAGGGTCTTCTCGTCTTGTGTTATTATGCCCGCTTCTGCACGGGCAGATCAGTTTCATTGACCAGAAAAAAGAGACAGTAAAACCCTCGTTATGCCATTCATACAGGTCTCCATTTAAAAGACAATTGATTGCGCTACCTTTGCACGGTTAAAATACCGCGGCCGTTAAACTTTTGGTCACAGGGCAGGCGGGACCTCCTATGTTACTATAAGCAGGAGGCGATGTTTTTGGTAAACAGGCGAGGTTTAGGTTTGCCGAGTTCCTTTTTATTCTTTAAGTCTTTCCCTTACTGTTCAGCACTCCTGTGTGGGGGTAACGATAGGGGTCTGCGTGCTTTTCTTGGCCTGGTGTGGCAAGGGTGCATGTCCCTCTTTTGTTGGGTTCGTTAATTGTCGATGGCGGGTCCGATTCGACTTACACATGTGCAGGGAGAAGTTCGTTCTTCTTATTACTCGTTCTAGCATGGTCTCTCCTATGGGTGCATAGGGGGGCCCAGTATTGGTAAGGGGCATAGGGTGTGTCTAATGTTATAATAGGCTTGGGGTGGTCTGAGCTTTAACGCTTTCTGTCCAGATGGCTGCTTTTAGGCCCACTGAAACCTGTAGCCTTTTCTTAATGTATTCCTTAGCCTCCTGAGAAGGTTGTATCCTTTGTTAAGGGAGCTGTACCTCCTTTGACTAACTCCCGTGGGTATCCTTGTCCCTGTGCTTAGTAGAACTGTTGTGGGTAAGGGTCCGGCGGGGCTGAACTTCTATTCATTTCTTGGGCAACCAGCTATAACCTGACTCGGTAGGTCTTTCACCTCTACTCGGGGATCTTCCCACTCTTTTGCCACAGAGACGGGTTGGCCCTACAATAGGCTGTCCCGGAGTAGCTCGTCCGGTTTCGGGGGTTCAAACTAGAGTCCTCTTCGCTTGGGGTTACTGGCTAGATCATGATGCAAAAGGTACGAGGCTCAGTCTCTGCTTTTATTTACTTTAGTGCGCTATTTCAGCTCTCTTTCAGCTTTCCCTTGCGGTACTTTGTCTATGGCTTCATTAGTCCTTTTCTGTCGCCCGTACTGGGGTGGTCGAATGGTTTAGTTGGTTGGGTTAGTTTGTGATAGTCTAATTTATGTTGTAGGATTTGTCTTCCTGGGTTGAGCTAGCTGTTTGGTTCAGGGCGATCCAACTTGCATGGATGTCTTCTCGGTGTAAGGGAGATGCTTAACTGTCTCAGCCACACCCTGGTTATTCCAAGTGCACCTTCCGGTACACTTACCATGTTACGACTTGCCTCCCCTTGTAATCGTTGTTGTGTTAGTTATCGAATGTTAGGGTTGTTGGGGAGAGTGACGGGCGGTGTGTGCGCGCTTCAGAGCCGGCTTCAGGAGAGCTCTCTATTCTCCCCTTACTGCTAAATCCACCTTCGAGTCAGCGTTTTCAGGTGACTTTCCGTGAATAATCTGCTTCAGATAATGTAGCCCATTTCTTCCTACTTCGTACGCTACACCTCGACCTGACGTTTTGGGCATTACCCATCTTGCTTACTGCGATGCCTTCACAGGGTAAGCTGGCGACGGCGGTATATAGGCGGGAAGAGCAAGGAGTAGTGAGGTTGAACGGGGGTTATCGGTTCTAGAACAGGCTCCTCTAGGGGGGTCTGAAGCACCGCCAAGTCCTTTGGGTTTTAAGCTGGCGCTCGTAGTCCCCGGGCGGATATTTGTTGTAATAAAATATCTAAGTTTACGGCAGGGCATAGTGGGGTATCTAATCCCAGTTTGTGCCCCAGCTGTCGTGGGTTCTGGTGGAAAATTATAAAGCTACTTTCGTGCAAGGGGTTCGATCCCCCAGGTGCGTATAACAGCCCAGGGGGTCTTTAGCTCTAGTGTCGTGTTCTCCATAACCACCCTTTACGCCGGGTTCATCAACTTGGGTCTCTCGTATAACCGCGGTGGCTGGCACGAGTTTTACCGGCCCTCTTAACCCTGACTAAGTCAAGTTTTCACTCATGGCTTAATGTTTATCACTGCTGAATTCCCTTGGGGGTGTGGCTGAGCAAGGCGTCTTGGGCTAATAATTGTGCCTGATACCGGCTCCTCGTCTCCGGACGGGAGATTGAGGGCATCCTCACAGGGTTGCGGAGGCTTGCATGTGTAAATTGGGTTAAAGCTGATAATAAAGTCAGGACCAAACCTTTGTGCTCGCGGGGCTTTCTACGGCCCATCTTAACATCTTCAGTGTTATGCTTTACTTAAGCTACACCAGC